ACAACTTATTAGAAATACAAGACAGCCAATTCGAAATCTCACCAAATCCCCCGCTCTGAGGGGATGTCCTCAGCGTCGAGGAACATGTACTAGGGTGTATGTGCGACTCGTTTAAATCATGAGCTGGCGCAAAAAAAGGAAGAAAATTTCCGGTATGAATGATCAGTACTAGTAAATAGCATAGAATGGATAAAGGAATCCATTCACTATCTAAAAATAAGCAAATTGATCCCTCTATTGTTATTGTGTCTAAAGTTTATGGCTTCCGTTGGTGCAAACCCAACACCTGAATTTCAGATTTCAGACGAGAAACAATTCTCCATTGATAGCAAACCGTTATCCATTAAGCGGAGGAAATCTTATTGAAATTAAAAAAAAAAAAGAAAAATGCTGTTTTCGCCCGGTCAAGAACGGACTACGAGGGTCAGCTATCCCAGCTAACTCTCATAATTAAATACCGTTACTGTATCGATGGGTCTGGTTGTGAAAGACCTGTTACTGGATAATTCATGGGTAGAGCCAAAGAATGTGGTGTGAACTATACAAGTTACCAATAAAATAGATTAAATAAAGGAAAGGCTCCGGTGTATAGAGAAGACCTCACCGTTTAAGAAGTAACCATAGAAACGATGAAACCCACTATTTCTATTTCTTTATCCATTTTTCGATTTCTTTTTTTAAGGAAAGTTCCTAATTTCGTTCGTATTTCCCAGCTAAAATAATTGTGGTCAGGAAGGTTAGAGGAGCCAAAGCCCTTGGGATTTTGATTTTATACATTGGAAAAATCGGTTTGGTTATTAATAGATCAAGGCGTGAAAAATAATAACTGAAAGAAAAGAAATCAATTAGTTATTTATCAAAGTTTTATTTATTCAATGACCAGAATTAAACGCGGATATATAGCTCGGAGACGTAGAAGAAAAATTTTTGTATTTGCCTCAAGCTTTCGAGGGGCTCATTCAAGATTGACTCGAACTATTACTCAACAGAAAATAAGAGCTTTGGTTTCGGCTCATCGGGATAGGGATAAGCAAAAAAGGAATTTTCGTCGTTTGTGGATCACTCGGATAAACGCAGTAATTCGAGAAAGAGGAGTATCCTATAGTTATAGTAAATTCATACATGATCTATACAAGAGACAGTTACTTCTTAATCGTAAAATACTAGCCCAAATAGCTATATCAAATAGAGATTGTCTGTATATGATTTCCACCGAAATTAGAAAAGAAGTAGATTGTAAAGAATACACCAGAATAATTTAAATGGAGTTCCCCGGAGAATGAACTCCGGGAAGATGGAGTCGAAATTAATATGACAAAAAAATAGGCTAAAGCCATCAAAAGGAATAAACACGCTCAATAAATAAAAAAAAGATTTTTTCTTATGACAACCAGATAAGAAAATCGGGCTTCTCGGATTTATGTCGGACAAAAAACCAATCTTTGTTTGAGTTCGGATTGGAATTCTGATTCAACTGAACAAAAAATAAGCCTATTTATTTCTGGTTTTAAGATCGGTAGTTCTAGCAGTCGATGCGGTTCTTTCGAATTGTTTCTCATTATTAAGAAAAGGTAACAAAGATAAAATACGGGCTTGTTTTATAGCAATAGTAATTAATCGCTGTTGTTTCAAGGTCAATCTATTCACTCGTCTAGATAATATTTTTCCTTGTTCACTAATAAATCGACTAATTAAATTCATGTTTCTATAATCAATTCGATCCCCCGATTCAATCGGGGGCAAACGCCTACGAAAAGACCGCTTGGATTTAAGAAAAGTTCGCTTGGATTTATCCATGGTTTCTTTGTTTAGTTTATTTCTTATCCCGAAAATCCTACTTCTTAATTGTCATTTTAATCCACAATAGGATTCTTTTTGACGTTCTATTTGGATTTGAATATGCTCTATGTTTGTTCTATATTTCTATATAATGTCATTTTTACTCTTTCAAGATTAAGATTTCAAGACTAAGATTTGATCTATTTCTTTATTTCCCTATGAATCATATGTTTGTAACAATAAGGACAGAATTTTCTCAATTCTAATTGACTAGGCGTATTGTGCCGGTTCTTTTGAGTAATATATCTGGAAATGCCTGTTGATACCTTCTTAAAACCGTTTCGGATACAACCGTTACATTCCAAAATCGCCGTTACTCGCGCATCTTTCCTCTTGGCCATGAATCCCCCTTTGATTTTTTTTATTTACTCAGCTCTTCTACTTTGATTCGAAACGAAGAAAAAGAAAGGAAGGAAAAATAGAAGTTACTAATTTGAAATCGAACTCTAAAAGATAAAAATCAATAAAAAGAAAGTAATAGTAATAATAAATCAAAGCAAAGCCATAGAAAATAAAAAGAATAAGTAAGACAATGATTTCGAAACTCTATTTCACCCCGAAAAAAGTATTTCATTGTATTCTTTCCCTAGACCCACATTTCCTATTCTATCCACATTAATATTCATTCGAACTCGAACCCGAGTCTGGCAAACGTTGAATT